TAGAAGAGAAAAGTCATACAAAGTTATATACAAATCACTACCCCCTTTTTTGTATTTCCTTAATTTATTTCCTTAATTGAATTTCGGTTGATTAAGACGAAGTTCCTTAAAAACCTCTGCCTTCTTTAAAATATCCTGAACAGTTTCTGTAGGTTGAGCCCCTTTTTCAAGGAAATATAAAATAGCAGGAACATTTAAATAAGTTTGATTCTTTATCGGATCATAAAAACCCACTTTCTGAAGATCTTTTCCTTCTCTTCGGGATCGAACATCAATTGCAACGATTCGATAGACGGCTCATTGGGATAGATGTAGATGAACAACACCCCCCCTAGAAACGTATAGGAAGCTTTCTCCTCGTACGGCTCGAGAAAAATGATTGATTCGAAGTTTTGTCTCTGTATGGAATTCTATCTAAGAAATGACAACTGGATCCATAAAATGATCAAAGCAATTAAAGATCTAAGTCTTTTTTTCTTCGTTCTTCCTTAAAATGAAAAAGAAACCATTCATACTCTCATAACTCAAGTTGGATAACTTTCAAACAGTTCAAAGGAAAATCTTTCGGCACTTTCATTTATTGAGCGGTCTTTCCTCCTTTTTTGTTTGTCTCGTTTAAAATCGGATTCTTCAGTCTGATCCAGTTATTAAGACAATTAAAAAGGTGTTTCCTTGTTCTGGGATCCTTTATCTTTGTTTTATTTTAAATCATTGGGTTTAGACATTACTTCGGTGCTTTTTAATCCTTTCAAAATGGCAGCAACATACCCTTTTTGCGATTTTTATGAAAGAATCCTACAAGATGATGGATTCCCTCGTGAAACACTTTGGATCGAAAAAGTTTGATCAATTCCAATAAATTTTTTCATTTTAAACTTGCTCGAATTGGATTCTTTCGATTTCCATACCTAAGATATATTTACGAAGTTGTTTCAATTTTTTTATTGATTGGCATTAACCCTAGACCCTTGCCCCGAGAAATAAATTAATACTTTCTACTCGAGCTCCATCATGGACTATTTACATTCCAAGACAACAAAAAACGAGGGGTTCTAGTGAAACAGAACCCATGATGTCGAGCTAAGAGCACCTTCATTCCTACAAAAAATGGTGGATGTACAAATCCACAACGGATCGTGTCCTTCAAGTCGCACGTTGCTTTCTACCACATCGTTTCAAACGAAGTTTTACCATAACATTCCTCTAAGAACCGGTATGGAATTGATTCAATTATGGAATCATGAATAGTCATTGGTTGGGCTGATGTATAAACACCATAATCTAAAGTATTTTCTATATCTTCTATATCTATAGTCTATAGATATAAATAATACTATAGATATAGGTGGATAAATATTTTTCTGAAGAAGTCTTAGTAAGACCCCATCGCTAATATTAAATTGTCTAACATTATAATATTAATTAATAAATATATATAATAAATAATTTATTTATATAAATAAAATAAGACGAATAAACGAATTCTTTTTGATTCTGCATCTTCACGTGACTTAATAGGAGAGAAAGATTCAGCTTCTAAGGAATGATTTAAACTATTTCTCTTTCGAAATTTCGAATCAATTTCGAAAGTTCCCCTCTCGACATCATTATTCCAAGAAAATTTGATAGTTAAAAATAACTTTTGATCATCTTAGGAAAAAAGATAAGTCTTTTTTATTTTTCATCTGATTGATAAAATCCAAAGAATGGGGAGGGTTTCGTATCTATCAATTCGATCAAATAGACTGAGCAATTGTCACTGTTTATAGATATTGAAATGAACGCCTTCCCATCACTGATTAACTCCTATCTACCCCATTCTATGGGACTGATGCAGCATAAATCAAAAGAAGGGGATGTCCTAGTCTTTTTTATTTTTACGAAATGCGAGCTGTCTGGGCACAAAGCCAAACAAGCCCAGATTAAGTCCAGTTTTTGCCCCTTTTTTTCTATTTTAGCCTACCTCATTGATTAAGAATTAAGAGACTTAGTGAATTGAATTAGTACCAAAAACCCCCTCTTGGCGAAAAGTAAAGAAATCTACAAAAAATAAAATTGAATCTAATTAGGCTAATTTAGGGGGTAGAGAATATGAGATAGGGAATATGGATTCTTTCGTATCTCGATTCAGTTTTTGAAAAAAAAAAAACGATTCATCGAAGAAAAAAATAAGAAACAACAATCACATTCCAGCTAACATTTCGATTTTAAACAGAACATTGTTAAAAAAGCAATCTATATTGTCAGAGAATATATATGTTCTGGGACGGAAGGATTCGAACCTCCGAATAGCGGGACCAAAACCCGTTGCCTTACCACTTGGCCACGCCCCATTTAGATTTCTATGCGATACTAATAAAGTGTATTGCTGGTTTTGTTTGTTTGTCAACTCTAGCCCAAATATCTATAGAATCGATTAGATTGGTATTCGGATTTTTCTATGTTTTTGGTATGTGTAGATATAGAATTCAACTTAATTTATTGATCATTACATATAATT